AATAAGGTGCCTGATTAAAGGATTATTTTGATAGAATAAATCAAGTAAATTTATTTACCCTTATTATAATAAATATACCCCTAATATTTATTAAATATTCGATATAAACCCTAATTATAAAGAAATAAAAAAATAAAAACCTTTTTATATATATATATATATATATATATTAAAAATAAAAACCTAATATATACATAAATATATATAAAAAATAATTTTAAATATATTAATTATTAAAAATAAAAATACCCTAAATTTTTAATTTAAAATAATTGATAATAAAATTATTGACTATGAAATTAATGTAAATAAATAAAAATAGTAAAATTACATTTAATAGAATCGGACTATTACCTAAAGAATCAAAAACTTTTGTACATCATATACTAAAATGTATTAAAAAGATAAGCTAATTAAGCTTTTAGGTTCATACCCTGAATATATAGGTAAAAACCCTTTTCTTTTTAATTATTAATATTTATAAAATTATTTTTTTTACTACATTATTTATAGGAACTTTAATTTCAGTATCATCTTATTCTTGGTTAGGGGCATGAATAGGATTAGAAATTAATTTATTATCATTTATTCCATTATTAACAAAAAAAAATAATCCTTATTCTTCAGAAATATCAATTAAATATTTTTTAATTCAAGCTATAGCATCTACAATTTTTTTATTTTCAGTTTTAATTATTATAATTAAAAGAAATATAAATAGAGATATTTTATATTTAAACAAAACTATATTAATAACTATAAATTCAGCTTTATTAATAAAAATAGGAGCTGCCCCATTTCATTTTTGATTTCCAGAAATTATTGAAGGAATAAATTGAATAAATAGATTAATTCTAATAACATGACAAAAAATCGCACCAATAATATTAATTTCATATACAATAAAAATATCGAATTTTATTTTTTTTATTATTATTATATCAACTTTAATTGGAAGAATCGGAGGATTAAATCAAATTAGTTTACGAAAAATCTTAGCTTATTCATCAATTAATCATATTGGGTGAATATTAAGGACATTTATAATAAACGAAATAACTTGATTTATATATTTTACAGTATATTCTTTTATTTCAATTATTTTAACAGTTATATTTAATAATTTCAATATTTTCTTCCTTAAACAAATATATTTAATAATAAGAAAAAATTATATAATTAAATTCATTCTTTTATTAAATCTTTTATCTTTAGGTGGATTACCACCATTTTTAGGATTTTTACCTAAATGAATTATTATTCAAAATATAAGAACGAATAATATATTTTTAATTTTATTTATAATTATAATAACATTAATTACTTTATTTTTTTATATGCGAATTGCATACTCGAGAATTTTATTATCTCATAATGAAATTAATTATAGATTTATTTTAAATTTAAATATAAAAAATAATATAATTATAATTATAATAACATTTATTTCTATTACTGGATTATTTTTATATACTATTTTCTTTAATTATTATTAAAGGATTTAAGTTAAAACAAACTCATAGCCTTCAAAGCTATACATAAAGGAAGCTCTTTAAGCCTTATTAAAATTTTGTTTATAATAAAAATAAGTATTAAGAATGATCTATCTTTAAATTTGCAATTTAAAATTTTATTTAAACTATAATACCTGGTAAAAGAAATTTAATTTCATAAATAAATTTACAGTTTATTACCTATAATTCAGCCATTTTACCGCAAAAATGATTATTTTCAACAAACCATAAGGATATTGGAACTTTATATTTTATTTTTGGGGCATGAGCAGGAATGGTAGGAACATCATTAAGAATATTAATTCGAGCAGAATTAGGGAATCCCGGATCTCTTATTGGGGATGACCAAATTTATAATGTTATTGTTACTGCCCATGCATTTGTAATAATTTTTTTCATAGTAATACCAATTATAATTGGGGGATTTGGGAATTGACTAGTTCCTTTAATATTAGGGGCCCCAGATATAGCATTTCCCCGAATAAATAATATAAGATTTTGACTTCTTCCTCCCTCTTTAACTTTATTATTAATAAGAAGAATAGTAGAAAGAGGGGCTGGTACAGGTTGAACAGTTTATCCACCTCTTTCAGCAAGAATTGCTCATGGGGGGGCTTCAGTTGATTTAGCTATTTTTAGATTACATTTAGCTGGGGTTTCTTCTATTCTAGGGGCTGTGAATTTTATTACAACAATTATTAATATACGATCAGTGGGGATAACTTTAGATCGAATACCCTTATTTGTTTGATCAGTAGGGATTACAGCTCTTTTATTATTATTATCATTACCTGTATTAGCGGGAGCAATTACTATACTTTTAACAGATCGAAATTTAAATACTTCATTTTTTGATCCTGCTGGGGGAGGGGATCCTATTTTATACCAACATTTATTTTGATTTTTTGGTCATCCAGAGGTTTATATTTTAATTTTACCTGGGTTTGGGATAATTTCCCATATTATTAGACAAGAGAGAGGGAAAAAGGAAACTTTTGGTTCATTAGGAATAATTTATGCTATATTAGCAATTGGGTTATTAGGTTTTGTAGTATGAGCTCATCATATATTTACTGTAGGAATAGATGTAGATACTCGAGCATATTTTACTTCTGCTACTATAATTATTGCTGTACCTACAGGTATTAAAATTTTTTCTTGATTAGCTACTCTTCACGGCTCTCAAATTAGTTACAGCCCTTCTTTATTATGAGCATTGGGGTTTGTATTTTTATTTACTGTAGGGGGTTTAACAGGAGTAGTTTTAGCTAACTCTTCTATTGATATTATTCTTCATGATACATACTATGTAGTTGCCCATTTTCATTATGTATTATCTATAGGGGCAGTATTTGCAATTTTAGCTGGATTTATTCAATGATTTCCCTTATTTACAGGATTGACTTTAAATTATAATTTATTAAAAATCCAATTTATAGTAATATTTATTGGGGTAAATTTAACTTTCTTCCCCCAACATTTTTTAGGGTTAAGAGGAATACCTCGTCGATATTCAGATTACCCTGATGCTTATACCTCATGAAATGTATTATCTTCAATTGGGTCAACTATCTCATTTATTGGAGTAATATTACTAATTTATATTATTTGAGAAGCTTTTATTTCTCAACGACTAGTAATTTTCTCTAATCAAATACCAACTTCTATTGAATGATTCCAATCCCATCCACCAGCTGAACATAGATATTCTGAACTCCCAATACTATCTAATTTCTAATATGGCAGATTAGTGCAATGAATTTAAGCTTCATATATAAAGTAATTTACTTTTATTAGAAAATGGCAACATGATCTAATTTAAACCTTCAAGATAGAGCCTCCCCCCTAATAGAACAGTTAATATTTTTTCATGATCACACATTAATAATTTTAACTATAATCACTATTTTAGTAGGGTATTTAATATTTTCACTTTTTTTCAATAGGTATATTAATCGATACTTATTGGAGGGGCAAACTATCGAAGTAATTTGAACAATTTTACCAGCAATTATTTTAGTATTTATTGCTTTACCTTCCCTTCGGTTATTATATTTATTAGATGAAATTAGAAATCCCTGATTGACCCTTAAATCAATTGGACATCAATGATATTGAAGTTATGAATATTCAGATTTTAAAAAATTAGAATTTGATTCTTATATAACCCCAACCAATGAATTAATAAATAATGGATTTCGATTATTGGATGTTGATAATCGAATTATTTTACCATATAATTCTCAAATTCGAATTTTAGTATCTGCTATAGATGTTTTACATTCTTGAACAGTCCCTGCCTTAGGGGTTAAAATTGACGCTACTCCAGGCCGATTAAATCAAACAAATTTTTTTATAAATCGACCTGGATTATTTTATGGTCAATGTTCAGAAATTTGTGGGGCTAATCACAGATTTATACCAATTGTAATCGAAAGAGTACCCACAAATATTTTTATTAAATGAATTACTAAAATAAGAGAAATCTCATTAGATGACTGAAAGTAAGTATTGGTCTCTTAAACCAAATTATAGTAAATTAACAAATACTTCTAATGGAAGAAATTAGTTAAAATATAACATTAGAATGTCAAACTAAAATTATTAAAAATTAATATTTCTTAATTCCTCAAATAGCCCCAATAAATTGATTATTTTTATATATTATATTTTCTATTATTTTTTTAATATTTAATTTTTTAAATTATTATATATTTATAATTAAAAATAATGAAAATTTCAATATAAAAACCTTTAATAAAATTTTAAATTGAAAATGATAACAAATTTATTTTCTACTTTTGATCCATCAACAAATATTTTAAATCTCCCCTTAAATTGAATAAGAACAATAATAGGAATTTTAATATTACCTATATCATTTTGACTAATCCCCTCACGATTTAATATTATTTGAATTAATATTATTAATATTTTACATAAAGAATTTAAAACATTACTTGGATCCTTCAATCAAAAAGGAAGAACATTTATATTCATTTCATTATTTTCTTTAATTTTATTTAATAATTTTATAGGTTTATTTCCATATATTTATACTAGATCTAGCCATATATCTATAACATTAAGATTAGCCTTACCTTTATGATTAAGTTTTATATTATTCGGATGAATTAATAATACTCAACATATATTTGCCCATCTTGTTCCCCAGGGAACTCCTCCAGTTTTAATACCATTTATAGTATGTATTGAAACTATTAGAAATATCATCCGACCTGGGACATTAGCTGTTCGATTAGCAGCTAATATAATTGCAGGTCATTTATTATTAACTTTATTAGGAAATACCGGACCAATAATAAATTATATATTATTAAATTTATTAATTATTACACAATTATTATTATTAATATTAGAATTTGCAGTATCTATTATTCAATCATATGTATTTGCTATTTTAAGAACATTATATTCTAGAGAAGTAATTTAATGTCAACACATTCAAACCATCCATTTCATTTAGTAGACTATAGACCATGACCATTAACTGGGGCATTAGGAGCAATAATCATAGTTTCAGGATTAGTAAAATGATTTCATCAATTTAATATCAACTTATTTATTATTGGAATATTAGTAACTATATTAACAATAATTCAATGATGACGAGATGTAACCCGGGAGGGAACATTTCAAGGACTACATACATATGTTGTAACTATAGGATTACGATGGGGAATAATTTTATTTATTACATCTGAAGTATTTTTTTTTATTTCTTTTTTCTGAGGATTTTTCCATAGAAGATTAGCACCTACAGTAGAATTAGGGGCAACTTGACCCCCTATAGGAATTGTACCATTTAATCCCCTACAAATCCCACTGTTAAATACATTAATTTTATTAACTTCAGGGGTAACAGTAACTTGAGCCCATCATAGTTTAATAGAAAATAATTATAATCAAGCTTTACAAGGGTTATTTTTTACCGTAACTTTAGGTATTTATTTTTCTATTTTACAAGCTTTTGAATATATTGAATCCCCTTTTACTATTGCTGATACAGTATACGGATCATCATTTTTTATAGCAACTGGATTTCATGGACTCCACGTAATTATTGGAACAACATTTTTAATAGTATGTTTAATTCGACATTATAAAAACCATTTTTCTTCTATTCACCATTTCGGATTTGAAGCAGCTGCATGATATTGACATTTTGTAGATGTAGTTTGATTATTCTTATATATTTCTATTTATTGATGAGGTAGTTAAATTTATATAGTATAAAAAGTATATTTGACTTCCAATCAAATGGTCTAATTATTTTTAGTATAAATAATTTTAATAATTTTGAGTTTAAGATTAATTATTTTATGTATTTCAATTGTAGTAATACTTTTAGCTAGAATACTTTCTAAAAAAACTTTTATAGATCGGGAAAAAAATTCACCCTTTGAGTGTGGATTTGACCCTAAAAACTCTGCACGATTACCTTTTAGATTACAATTTTTTTTAATTGCAGTTATTTTTTTAATTTTTGACGTAGAAATCGCCCTATTACTCCCTATAATTATGATTATAAAAATTTCTAATTTATCTATATTAATAATAACAAGATTTTTTTTTATTATTATTTTATTACTAGGATTATATCATGAATGAAATCAAGGAGCTTTAAATTGAACAACTTAGGATAATAGTTAATTATAACATTTAGTTTGCATCTAAAAAGTATTGATCCAATCAATTTATCTTAAATAAGAAGTAAAATTTACATTTAGTTTCGACCTAAAAATTTGGTGAATATCACCCTTATTTAAAATTTAATTGAAGCCAAAAAGAGGCTTATCACTGTTAATGATATAATTGAATAATAATTCCAATTAAAGAAATATGATGATCAAGAAAAAGCTTCTAACTTTAATCTTAAGCGGTTTAATTCCGTTTATATTTCTATTTATATAGTTTAAATAAAACATTATATTTTCAATATAAAAATAAAAATATATTTTTTATAAATATTTAAAAATTATTATAATTTCCTTAATATCTTCAATATTATGCTCTAAATATAAGCTATTTAAATAAACTAATAAAAACATAAATAAAATTACTAACCAAAAAACTATTAATAATAAATAAATTTTAATAGAATTATTTTGAAAAAATTGAATCACAGAAGAATTCTTAACTAAATTTGTATAAATACCCTGACCCCCTAATAATTCATTTCAACCCTGATCAAAATTTTTATATAAATTATATCTTAATATTAAAGGAGTATAATTAACAAAAAAAGTAGAAATATTAGGTAAAAATCATATATACCCAAAAAAATATCTATAATTATAAAATTTTAAAGATTGGGAAAATCAACCTAATGAAAATTTTGAAATTTCATAACCTATTCATGCACCAATAATTCTTACAATTAAAGCTATTAACTTTATATATATAGGAAGGCAAATTATTAAAGGAGATGGAAAAATAAACCAACTTAACATTCTTCCTCTAAAAACTACAAATATTAATATAAATATTATACCCTTTAATATAATTCAACCTTCATCATTTAAAGAATGAAAAGAATAAAAATTAAAATCACCTGTAATTGAATAATAACATAAACGAAAAGAATAACATACAGTTAAACCAGTAGAAATAAAAAATAATATATATATTAAAATATTTATACCCCTTATAGAAACATACTCTAAAATTAAATCCTTTGAATAAAATCCAGCTAAAAAAGGTATCCCACATAAAGCTAAATTAGAAATATTTATACAAATACAAGTTAAAGGTATATGAACTATTAAATTTCCTATAAATCGAATATCTTGAATATCTTTTAAATTATGAATCACACAACCAGCACATATAAATAATAAAGCCTTAAATATAGCATGAGTCAAAAGGTGAAAAAAAGCTAATTTATAATTCCCCAACCCTAAAATTCTTATTATTAAACCTAATTGTCTTAAAGTAGATAAAGCAATAATTTTTTTTAAATCAAATTCAAAATTAGCCCCTAATCCTGCTATAAATATAGTTAAAACACCAATAAATAATAAATAAGAACTAAGATTATGATTTAAAATTAAATTAAACCGAATTAATAAATATACCCCAGCTGTTACCAAAGTAGAAGAATGAACTAAAGCAGAAACAGGGGTTGGGGCAGCTATAGCTGCAGGTAATCAAGAAGAAAATGGAATTTGAGCTCTTTTTGTTATAGCTGCAATTATTACTAATAAGCCAATAATTCTTATATAAAAATCATTTTTTATATAATCTATATAAAAAATATAATTTCATCTACCATAATTTATTATTCAAGTAATAGCAATCAATAATATAACATCCCCAATTCGATTTATTAAAGCAGTAATTATACCGGCATTATAAGATTTTACATTTTGATAATAAATAACTAAACAATAAGAAACTAAACCTAAACCATCTCAACCTAATAAAATAGAAATTAAATTTGGACTAATAATTAATAATATTATTGACAATACAAATATTAATACTAATATAATAAATCGATTAATATTTAAATCACCACTTATATACTCAGTTCTATAAAAAATTACTATTGAAGAAATAAATAAAACAAAACTTATAAATAATAATGATATTCAATCAAATAAAATTCTTATAACAATAGATCTAGAATTTAAACTCAATAACTCTCATTCAATTAAAACTCTATAATCTGAAATTAAAAATAACAAACCAAAAGAAAATCTTATTAAACTAAAAATAAATAAAAAAAAATATCTAATTATACAAATTGAAATATATATAATAATTTAAGGTAATAAATTTACATCCTTGATACCACAAATCAAAATTTTAATGTTAAACTACTTAAATAAATTCACAATATAAATAAATTTCTTTTTAAAATCAATAAATTTAAAGGAAATCAATGTAAAAATAATAATAAATATTCACGAATAAACCCGGAATAACAAGAATATTTACCAGAATATAATTTACCATGTTGACTATAGGAATATAAATATAAAGTATAGGCAGCTCTAAAAAAAGATAATAATATTAAAAAAATTATTGAATATCAAGATCAAGATATTAATCTATTTAAAAGACTAATTTCCCCTAAAAGATTTATTGAAGGAGGGGCCGCTATATTAGAAGAACTTAATAAAAACCACCATAAAGTTATTCTTGGTATTAAATTAATTAAACCCTTATTTATAAATATTCTTCGACTTCCTATACGTTCATAAGAAATATTTGCTAAACAAAATAAACCAGATGAACATAATCCATGAGCAATTATTATAGAATAAGAACCACAAAAACCTCAATAATTTAAAGTTATAATTCCCCCTAATACTATTCCCATATGAGCTACTGATGAATATGCAATTAATAATTTCAAATCAGTTTGACGTAAACAAACCAAACTAATTAAAAATCCCCCGACTAATCTAATAGAAATAAATAAAGGAGACCAAATTTTTCCTATATAAATAAATAAATTTATTACTCGTAATAAACCATAACCCCCTAACTTTAATATAATACCAGCTAAAATTATTGATCCAGAAACAGGGGCCTCAACATGAGCTTTTGGTAATCATAAATGAACCATATATATAGGTATTTTAACTAAAAAAGCAAAAATTATACATAAATATATAAAAATATTAAATAAATAATAATCACAAAAAAAAAAATAATTTAAAGTTATATAATTATTATAATAATAAAAAATCCCAATTATTATAGGTAAAGAAGCAAATAATGTATAAAATAATAAATAAATACCTGCTTGTAAACGTTCAGGTTGATATCCCCAACCCATAATTAAAAATAATGTAGGAATTAAACTTCTTTCAAAAAATAAATAAAATATAAATAAATTTATCGAACTAAATGTTAAATATAAAAATAATATTAATATTAATAATAAAAATAAAAATAAATTAGAAAAATTATTTTTAATAAAAATTATATTTCTAGCTATAATTATCAAAGAACAAATTCAAAATCTTAATAAAATTAAACCAAAAGATAATAAATCTGCTCCTAGAAAATACCTAATATTTATTCATAAATAATTAAATCTACCAATAAATATATAAATAAATCTTATAAAAAAAAAAAAAATTTGAACTAATCAAAAAGAATTTTTTTTAAAACATAAAGGAATTATAAATAATATTATAAAAATTAATTTTAACATATATTTAAAGAAAAAAAATAATCATTCCCATGAGTACGAATTAAAGAAACTAAAATAGATAAACCTAAAACACTTTCACAAACACAAAAAACCAAAAATATTATTCTAAAATAATACTCAAAACTATATATTGATAAAAAAATAAATAATAAAACATATAAAGATAAAATAATAAATTCTATACTTAATAATATTAATAACAAATGTTTACGTTTAGATGAAAAAACAACTAAACCACAAAAATATATAAAAATAAAGACAATAATATTTAATATATATAAAATTAGTTTTAATAATTTAAATAAAATTTTGGTCTTGTAAATCAAATATAAGAAATATTCTTTTAAAACTTCAGAGAAAGAAAAAACTCCCATCATTAATCTCCAAAATTAATATTTTAATTAAACTATTCTCTGTATTTATTTTTTATTAATATCTATTAATTTAATAATAACAATTATTTTTTTATTTTTAAATCACCCTATATCCATAGGACTAATTTTAATAATTCAAACAATTTTAATTGTTTTAATTACTGGGATATTTTCATACTCATTTTGATTTTCATATATTTTATTTTTAATTATAGTAGGAGGAATATTAATTTTATTTATTTATATAACAAGATTAGCTTCTAATGAAATATTTAATTGATCAAAAAATTTAATGTTATTTTTAATTTTTATAATTACAATAATAATTATTGTATATTATTTTATTGATAAAATTATAATTTATACTTTATTTAAAAATTCAAATTTAATTGAAATAATAAATAATTTAATATTATTCAAAAATGAAAATTTATTAACTATAAATATAATTTACAATAAACCAAATTTATTTATAACTATATTATTAATTAATTATTTATTTTTAACTTTAATTGCTGTAGTAAAAATTACTAATATAAATTATGGACCCTTACGACAAAAATTTTAATGAATAAACCTTTACGAAATAATCATCCACTATTTAAAATTATTAACAGAGCATTAATTGATTTACCAACCCCCTCAAATATTTCATTATGATGAAATTATGGATCACTTTTAGGTTTATGTTTAATAATTCAAATTATTACAGGTATTTTTTTAGCTATACATTACACTGCTAACATTGAAATAGCTTTTAATAGAGTAAATCACATTTGTCGAGATGTAAATTATGGGTGATTAATACGAACAATTCATGCTAATGGAGCATCATTTTTTTTTATTTGTATTTATTTACATATTGGACGAGGAATATATTATGGATCATATAAATTAATACATACATGAATAGTAGGTATTATAATTTTATTTTTAGTAATAGGAACAGCATTTATAGGTTATGTACTACCATGAGGACAAATATCATTTTGGGGGGCAACAGTAATTACTAATTTATTATCTGCAATCCCATATTTAGGAAATATATTAGTTCAATGAGTATGGGGAGGATTCGCAGTAGATAATGCAACTTTAACCCGATTTTTTACAATTCATTTTCTTTTACCTTTTATTATTTCTGCAATAGTAATAATTCATTTATTATTTTTACATCAAACTGGTTCAAATAACCCATTAGGAATTAATAGAAATATAGATAAAATTCCTTTTCACCCTTATTTTTCATTTAAGGATATTATAGGGTTTATTATTTTATTAATAATATTAACTATTCTCACACTTTTAAACCCTTATTTATTAGGAGATCCAGATAATTTTATTCCAGCTAATCCTTTAGTAACCCCTGTACATATTCAACCAGAATGATATTTTTTATTTGCTTATGCTATTTTACGATCAATTCCTAATAAATTAGGGGGAGTAATTGCATTAGTACTTTCAATTTTAATTTTATTTATTCTTCCTTTTTCTAATAAAAGAAAATTTATAAGAATGAAATTTTATCCTATTAATCAATTTTTATTTTGAAATTTTTTAGTAATTGTAATTTTATTAACTTGAATTGGAATACGAACAGTAGAAGAACCTTATATTATAACAGGACAAATTCTAACTATTATATATTTTATATATTTTATTATTAACCCTTTAACATACAAATTATGAGATAAATTATTATATTAGTTAATGAACTTGTATAAGTATATGTTTTGAAAACATAATAAAAAGTAAAAACCTTTATTAACTTTACTAAAAATAATTCACTATATTAATAAAGAAAAATAAAAAATTTTTAAACCTAAATATAAAAAAAGATAATTTAAGGAAATAGGTAAAAATCTTTTCCATGCTAAAAATATAAGTTTATCATAACGAAAACGTGGTAAAGTACCACGAACTCAAATAAATGAAAAAGATAAAAATACTAATTTAATATAAAAAAATATTCTTATTAAATCTCTACCTAAAAATAAAACACAAAATAATATTCTCATAAATAAAATTCTTGAATACTCAGATAAAAAAATTAATGCAAACCCCCCACTTCTATATTCAACATTAAAACCTGAAACTAATTCAGACTCACCTTCTGCAAAATCAAAGGGAGTACGATTAGTTTCAGCTAATCTAGATACAAATCAAATAAAACCTAAAGGTAAACATAAAAAAATTATTCAAATAAATATTTGATACTTATAAAAATCTAATAATCTAAAACTCCCAACTAAAACTATAAATGATATAAAAATCAAAGCTAAACTTACTTCATAAGAAATAGTTTGAGCTACAGCCCGTATACCCCCTAATAATGAATAACTAGAATTTGAAGATCAACCAGCAATTATAATTGTATAAACACCTATTCTAGTAATACATAAAAAAAATAATATTCTTAAATTAAATATTAATAAACCCATTAAATAAGGTATAACTAATCATAATATTAATGACAAAAATAATCTTATAATAGGAGAATAATAATATATAATATAATTAGAAAGAAGGGGAAAAGTTTGTTCTTTTCTAAATAATTTAATAGCATCTCTAAAAGGTTGGGGAATACCTATAAAACCAACTTTATTAGGACCCTTACGAATTTGAATATAACCTAAAACTTTACGCTCTAATAAAGTTAAAAATGCAACTCCTACTAATACACAAATAATTAATAATAAAATTCTAATAAATAAAAAAATTAAATCTAAATAAAACAATATTACTTGTAAAAATTTTACATTAATGAATTCTAAATTCATCACACTAATCTGCCAAAGTAATTAATAATATTCAAAAATTAAATATATATATATTAAATATTTGGTCCTTTCGTACTAAAATATAATAATTAATTAAAGATAGAAACCGACCTGGCTTACACCGGTCTGAACTCAGATCATGTAAAAATTTAATGGTCGAACAGACCAAAATCTTAAACTTCTGCACCTAAGATAATTTTTAATCCAACATCGAGGTCGCAAACTTTTTTATCGATATGAACTCTCAAAAAAAATTACGCTGTTATCCCTAAGGTAACTTAATCTTATAATCAAAAAAATTGGATCATACAATCATAAATTAATGTAATAAAAAAAAAAGAATTTTATTAATCTTTTTATTACCCCAATAAAATATTTTTAATATTAAAAAATAAAAATTTCTATATTAAAATTAATAAATAAAATATAAAGATCTATAGGGTCTTCTCGTCTTTTAATAATATTTAAGCTTTTTAACTTAAAAATTAAATTTTAATATAAATTAAATAGAGACAGAATTTACTTCGTCCAACCATTCATACAAGCTTTTAATTAAAAAACTAATGATTATGCTACCTTTGCACAGTCAAAATACTGCGGCCATTTAAATTTCAGTGGGCAGGTCAGACCTTAAATTAATAAACAAAAGGACATGTTTTTGTTAAACAGGCGAGCAAAATTTTTGCCGAATTACTTTAAATAAACTTTCATAAAAAATTATTTAAATATTTACATATATACTAATTTTATCATTATAACTAAATTTTAATTATTAAAATTTATTTATTTATATATAATCTAAAATATTATTAAATAATATTTTTAAATAAATTAATTATAACAAATTATTAATGATAGATATTTCTAAACTTACATATTTTAAATTAATTAATTATTTTTAGATTTTTAATTAAAAGCTAATCCCTTTAATTATTATAAATAAAATTTAATAATTTAAATAAATAAATTATTAAAATAATATAAACTGAATTAAATTCATTTCTAAATAAACCAGATATATTTAAGAACGAATAACATTTCATTACTAATAAATTATTATAAATATCATTTTCACGATAAAAAAAATAATTTATTCTCTCTCTTAAACTCGGGAAAATTAAATATATAATCTTTATTAAATAAACCCTGATACACAAGGTACATAAAAAAAATACTACTTTTATATAATTAAAATTTATTTCATAATTCTTATACAATACTAGTAAACTATAATTAAAAAAATTTATTTATTAAAAATTACTAAAAAAAAATTTTATAAAATTATTTTTATTAAAAATAAATTTTAAAAAAAATAAATAAATAATATAATAATTTCAAATTAAATTGATTTGCACAACAACTTTTTAATGTAAATAAAATGCTTTACTAAACAAGCTCTAATTTGTCATTCTAGATACACTTTCCAGTACATCTACTATGTTACGACTTATCTTATCTTATAATAAGAGCGACGGGCGATATGTACATATTTTAGAGCTAAAATCATAAAATTTAATTTAATTTTATTACTATCAAATCCTCCTTTATAATACATTTTTATATACTAATCCGTATAAATAAATTTATTGTAACCCATTTCTTCTTAATTATAAACTGCACCTTGATCTGATATATTTTTTTATTAAAAATCTTAAAAATTTTAATTCTTATAAAATTATTAATAAACGACGATATACAAATTTTTAAATTAAGTAATGTTAATCGTGGACTATCAATCATAGAACAGGTTCCTCTGAATAGACTAAAATACCGCCAAAATCTTTAAATTTAAAGAACTTAACTATTAATAATTTAGTATTAAAATTTTACATTTAAAATAATAGGGTATCTAATCCTAGTTTAAAAATAAATTTCATAATAACAAATTTTTTATTAAAAATTAAATTTATATTTAAAATTTCACTTAATAAATATAATTTTATTTTAATTTAAACATATAATTATTTACTAATAAAATTTATTTACATATTTTGTATAACCGCAACTGCTGGCACAAAATTAGTCTATATTAAAATTTATATTTATAATTCTTAATTTCTTAAATTATTAAAATTTCATACTGCGATAAAATATAAATATAATTTTTTTAAAATTAAACTTTTATTCGAAAAACATCACATGTGTAAAAAAAAAATTAAATAAATCTTTAAGCTAGAATTAAACTTTATATAAATAAAATAAAAATTAATATTTAAATTTATAATAAAATATATTAATAATAAAATAAATTTATTTAATTTAATTATACAAAATTTAATTATATATTAATATAAATATATACAAATATATATATATATATATATAATATTATAATCAAAATATATTTTGATTATAAATTAATATTATTTTTTTTAAAAAAATTTATAAAAATTAAAATAATAACTTATATATAAATTTCATAAAGATAAACTATTAAAACTATTTAAATAACAATTTAAAATTAACGAATATCCCCAGTCCAATATATATAATATTACAAACAAAATATATTTTGAATATAAATTAATATTATCTCTTTTTTTAAAAAATTTATAAAAATTAAAATAATAACTTATATATAAATTTCATAAAGATAAACTATTAAATAACTATTAATAACAATTTAAAATTAACGAATATCCCCAGTCCAATATATATAATATTACAATCAAAATATATTTTGAATATAAATTAATATTATCCCTTTTTTTAAAAAATTTATAAAAATTAAAATAATAACTTATATATAAATTTCATAAAGATAAACTATTAAATAACTATTAATAACAATTTAAAATTAACGAATATCCCCAGTCCAATATATATAATATTACAATCAAAATATATTTTGAATATAAATTAATATTATTCCTTTTTTTAAAAAATTTATAAAAATTAAAATAATAACTTATATATAAATTTCATAAAGATAAACTATTAAATAACTATTAATAACAATTTAAAATTAACGAATATCCCCAGTCCAATATATATAATATTACAATCAAAATATATTTTGAATATAAATTAATATTATTCCTTTTTTTAAAAAATTTATAAAAATTAAAATAATAACTTATATATAAATTTCATAAAGATAAACTATTAAATAATTATTAATAACAATTTAAAATTGACGAATATCCCCAATCCAATATATATAATATTACAATCAAAATATATTTTGAATATAAATTAATATTATTCCTTTTTTTAAAAAATTTATAAAAATTAAAATAATAACTTATATATAAATTTCATAAAGATAAACTATTAAATAATTATTAATAACAATTTAAAATTGACGAATATCCCCAATCCAATATATATAATATTACAATCAAAATATATTTTGAAAGATTAATTAAAAACTAATAAATTAATTTAAACAAACTTTTTATTTATTTAAATGAATTTTAATATATATATATAAATAAAATTTAAAGTATTTATAAATTATTTAATATATCAAATATTAAAATTAAAAATACCCCCCTAAAAATTTTATTTAAAAATAAAATATTAATTAAAATAAAACTTTAATATATATATATATATATATTAAATTATATTTTTAATTCATAAATAAATAAAAAATATAATTCTAAAATTAAATTTTTATTAAATCCTTAGATTCATAATTAAATAAATTTAATATAAATTAAACAAAAATAATTATAAAAAAAAATCATTAATAAAAAATTAAGAAAAAATTATATGATAAATAAATACATTAATTTAATCAATTAATATATAAACATTAATAAAATTAATTTTTAATAAAATTTTAAATTAAAAATTTAAATAATACTATATATGGGTGCAATTTTCAATTTACCCCATTAACGAGATTTTAAAATTAATAAAAATTTATACATACATTATATATTCTAACATAATATATATATCAAATATAAGCCATTTAAACCAGATCATCCGTAATGAACTTATAAAAGTCAAGCCGTTAACAAAGAACAAAATTACGAAACCAGAAAATATAAACTCAAATTTCTAATTTATATAAAATTAACTACATATATTATTACAATCATATGTACATTATATAAATTACTTATATTTAATAAATACTTATTAAATAATAATTATTTTTAAAAATAAAAATAATCAAATAAAATTAAAACCCTAATCTAATTTTATTATCTATATTAATAAAATAAAGATAATTCCCCTTTTTTTAATTTCATATATATATACATATACTTATATATATAAATATTAAATAAAAAATATTTTATTAAACAATGAATTTTATTATATATATATAAATAAAATTACACAAATAAATACCAAATTTAATTATTTAAAAATATTAAAATTCAAATTTTTAAATATTAATATATATATTAAATAAAATTTTAATATAAAATCAATCAATCAAATTTTATTTATATTAAATTAAATTAAAAATAATTCTTAATTTTAAAATTTAAATTATATTTATTATTTTACTTAATTATTAAAACAAAAAATCCAATTGATTTTTATACTAAATTTAATTTTATAAATTCATAAAAAATAAAATTTTTGAATTTTATTATATATATAAAAAAAATTTTCAATATAAAATTCATTAATAAAATTTTATTTATAGTTAATAAAATAAAAAACAACTTATTGTTACAAAATTTGATAGATATATATTATTTTTTAAAATTTCTAAAAACAAAAATTACATAAATTTTAATACTAAATTTAATTTCGTTTTTTATATAAAAAACTCGGTTATAAATTAAAATATATTTATATAAATAATTTTTATTAAAATCAATTAATAGAATTTTATTATATATATATAAACCAAAAAAGAATTTTTATTTTTAAATTCTAATATATTTATATATTATTTTTAATTTTTCACCAAAAGTTTTTATATAAATTATGCTAAATTTAATTCCTTAAATTTATTGATAATTTAAAATAATATATATAAATTTTTAATATAAATACATTTATATATGTTTATATATTTTTTATTAAAATTAATAATTTATATATAAATATATTTATACAAATAAATACCAATTTTAATAATTTAAATATAATAAAATTCAAATTTTTAAATATTAAAATATATATTAAATAAAATTTCTATATAAAATTAATTAATCAAATTTTATTTATATTCAGTTAAATTAAAAATAATAATTTATTTAAAAATTTAAAATATATATACTATTTTATTTAATTTTTAAAACAAAAAATTTAACTGATTTCAATACTAAATTTAATTTCATAAATTCATAAAAAATGAAATTTTTGAATTTTATTATATATATAAAAAAAAATTTCTATATAAAATTAATTAATAAAATTTTAATTTTAATCAATAAAACTAAAAATAACTTCTTGTTACAAAATTTTATAAATATATACTATTTTTTTAAATTTACAAAAACACAAAATTACACTAATTTTCATACTAAATTTAATTCCACAAATAAATAAAAAATTTAATTATAAATTAAAATATATTTATAAAAATAATTTCAATATAAAATTAATTTATAGAATTTTATTTATATTTAATTAAACTAGAAATAATTTCTTATATAAAAATTTTGTATAAATTATTATTTTTAAATAAAGAAGAATTTTATTATATAATTATAATACTAAATTTAATTATTAAAATTTACTAGTTTTTATATAAATAAAATTTAAATATATTAATATATATATATTTAATATATATATTAAAATCTCATTTATATATATATAATAAAATTCCTTTTTTTTTTTTTTTTTTTCTAATAATTATATATAAATATATATATATATATATTTAATATAAATATTTTATTAATATTATTAAATATATTAAATATTTATATATATATATATATTTATATATTTAAATATTAATTTATATATATATATATTTAATATTAAATTTTAATATATACTTTATATATAATATATATATATATATATATTATATATTTATATATATATATATATATAATTATTATTCTATATTTATATATTAATTAATAAATAATTTATTATATATATAAATTTAACTTAACACATCTCAATTAAAATTTAATATATTAATAGCTTAATTTTTTTTTTAAATAAGAATTTATATATCAAGAGATTATTATTAATGAATTACTTATATAATCAGATAGATTCCTATTTTTTTTTTTATATAGATTTATATATATATATATATTAATACTATATATTATATATTAATATATTTATATATATAGATAAATCCTATTATTTAATATTTATCTATATATTAATAAATCTTTAATTAATTAATATATATTTAACGTATATAGATTATGTAAATATTTATTAATCGAAATTTCGTGCAAAAAAGGCAATTTTTGGCGATTTTACCCCCATTTTTGGAAAAGTTTGGACCCATTTTTAAAATTCAATTTAGTGGGATTCCCATTCAAAGGGGTGTTTTTTTAAAAATTTTGCCAAAAATTTTGCAGATTTTTGACAAATCGATTTTTTTTTTTTTCTATTAAAATCATTAAAAAAAAAAATAACAATATTTTTAAAAATTAACTAAAAGAAATATTTTAGAATTAAATTTATAGATATAAATTTTTAAATTTATAATTTAAAGATTAAAATTA